ATAGTGAGTCATTCATATTCCATTTTTTTTTTGATAGGCACGTCCAACCAATTCTAACTATAAAAATAATTTTTTTTTAACTATGTTTAATGGATACTTTTAGCTCATGATTCTATTTAGTTTTTTAAACTATGATTCCATTTTTTATAAAAATTCGACTTTTACAGTTTTCGATTTTTCACCAACAACTGCTTATCCCATACATAGATCTAGTCAAAATTTATGAATCATAGAATAATTATTCGATTCTTTTTGCTCTTTGGATCATAATTCAATCAAAAAACTTCTAGAATTACCCCAATCTGTAAGATAAATAAAATTCTTTTATTCTTCAACTTCGCTGAAATCAGAATAGTTCTCTTCATTCCGATCCTACTACATTTGGATGAAATTTAACCGGATTGAAATATTTCTTATGTTTTATTGATTCCTGTGAAATCAAAAAGAAACAATTTGAATATCGAGTAGGATTTTTTAATGAATCCGTTTTTATGTTATTTCGTACTATGTAATTCCTTTGTTTGTGGGATCATTTTCTCACGAAAGGTAATTAAAAGAAATTATAGAATGGGGTTGTTACCGATGCCTAGATCTGGGATAAATGGAAATTTTATCGATAAGACCTTTTCAATTGTAGCCAATATCTTATTACGAATAATTCCGACAACTTCCGGGGAAAAAGAGGCATTCACCTATTACAGAGATGGTGCGATTTGATTTTTTTTTTCGATTTTCTTTACCGCTCTCCGTCTTAGTAGAAAGACACATTATTCGGGATAGAAAGAAAACAATAATTGAAATAAATCTACGCTTCTTGGAGGTGCAATTTAAAAATAAAAAAATTCCTTCTGTCGTGTATCCCCGATTAATGTAACCTCAGATGCTTTAATTGTCGATTCTAGTATTGAGCGAAAGGTGTAACCTATGGATTAAGTCAACCCTACTCCACTAGTAAAAATATCCACTAGTAAAAATAGGTAGCAGAGGGGAAGAAGCACTACACCTAGGAATCAACAACACGAAAACTTTGTTATAAATTATCCCTTTTCCTTATCGGGATCGGAACTTAGAAAAATGGTTGGGACAACAAACATCCATCTCGTTTGTATTTTGGATACCTGTATAACCATCGAAGACTGTTGAAGTGACTAATTCCTGGAAATTTAGAGGCGTTGCGGACAAAGAAATTGTTAGAGTTACCATTTTTATCTAGTAACAACATGCTTGATGTTAAGAAAAGATCTTTTACAGGAAGGTTGGCTAGAGATTTTTTGTAAAAACGCTAGTCCCATCAGTTCATAATGAGAGTATTTCAATCTTTTTTGATTTCATGTATTATTCTCATCTCATTATGCGCATCACATAAAGGGGGAGCCGTATGAGATGAGAATCTCACGTACGGTTCTGGAACGGAGATTCTTTGAATGGAATAAGGAACGACCGTAACGGATGTCGGCTCAATCCGAAGGAAATTATGCGGAAGCTCTACAGAATTATTATGAAGCTATGCGACTAGAAATCGATCCCTATGATCGAAGTTATATACTCTATAACATAGGTCTTATCCACACAAGGAACGGAGAACATACGAAAGCTTTGGAATATTATTTTCGGGCACTAGAACGAAACCCGTTCTTACCACAAGCTTTTAATAATATGGCTGTGATCTGTCATTACGTGCGACTATCTCCACTATAGAAAGAAAAAAAAAAGAGCAAATTCGCTAATAAATACTAAAAAAAATAGGCTTTCTACATATGTATTGTCCAAACTAACGATTTGTATCAGCTGTAGCAAAGAAAGAAACTTCATAGAAGTAGAAATATGAAGAAATAGGTATGCCTAGATACTTTATTCTATGGATAAAGGATCTAATTGATAGAAGAAGCACCGTAAAGATCAATTAGTCAGGTTTTTGGCCGATACAATAAAAACTGCTTACTTATATCATGATATAAGATCAAAATGAAGGAATCCACTTATGTAATAGGGTGGATCCCCTACGATATTGAGCAGCGGTGTAGCATCAGATCCCAAAGACAGTAAGTCTTTTCTTTCTTATGAAGGAAAGTCTTTTTCAAGGATTCTATATAAATTTCGAGATGAAACCGAGATAGTTATCTTTCAGAAAATTGTAACGATAGTGAAATGCCTATGCTTTATTCTTCTGAAGGTGGGAGAAAAGATAAAACTTATTTAATTATTCAGCAAAATTGAAGTTTGAAACTTATATAATTAACCTCTTTTGCTTAACTCGAGAAAAAAAATGGGCTAGATCTATGATAAATTTCATTCAATTAGATTAGATATGGTAAATTTTTTTAAATATGGGACAGCAAAAGAATTGACTGTTGAGCCGTATGAGGTAGGAAACTCTCAAGTACGGTTCTAAGGGAAGGAATTTACCTGCCTATTCCGACCGGGGAGAACAGGCCATTCGACAGGGAGATTCTGAAATTGCGGAGGCTTGGTTCAATCAAGCCGCTGAGTATTGGAAACA